CATAGGAACAGTAAGAACTAGAATTCTTATCAATACTGGAACTCATAGGGGGGAAAATGGATTTATGGATGGAATCAAATATGCAGTATTTACCGAAAAAAGTCTTCGGTTATTGATGGTGAACAATCAATATACTTCTAATGTCGAATCAGGATCAACTAGGACAGAAATAAAGCATTGGGTCGAACTCTTCTTTGGTGTCAAGGTAATAGCGATAAATAGTCATCGACTTCCCCGAAAGGGGAAAAGAATGGGACCTATTATGGGAGATACAATGCATTACAGACGTATGATCATTACGCTTCAACCAGGTTATTCTATTCCACCTGTTATAAGAACTTAAATTCAAATTCTTAATACAAATCCTTAATAACATAGCATGGCGATACATTTATACAAAACTTCTACCCCGAGCACACGCAACGGAGCTGTAGACAGTCAAGCGAAATCCACTCCACAAAAGCAAAAGAGTTTGATCTATGGACAGCATCATTGTGGTAAAGGTCGTAATGCCAGAGGAGTCATTACCGCAGGGCATAGAGGGGGAGGTCATAAGCGTCTATACCGTAAAATCAATTTTCGACGGAATGAAAAAGACATATCTGGTAGAATCGTAACCATAGAATACGACCCAAATCGAAATGCATACATTTGTCTCATACACTATGGGGATGGTGAGAAGCGATATATTTTACATCCCAGAGGGGCTAGAATTGGAGATACCATTGTTTCTGGTACAGAAGTTCCTATATCAATGGGAAATGCCCTACCTTTGAGTGCGGTTTGAACTATTGATTTACGTAATTGGAAGTAACCAATTAGGTTTACGACGAAACCTAGAAATCGATCACTGATCCAAGTTGAGTACCTCTACGGGATAGACCTCAACAGAAAACTGAAGAGTAACGGCAGCAGGTGATTGAGTTCAGTGGTTCCTTATATAAAATTATTGACTCTAGAGATATAGTAATATGGAGAAAATACCATTTTTTGAAGCACGGACAGAGCCGGAAGCACCCCTTGTTTCAAAGAGAGGAGGACGGGTTATTCACATTTCATTTGATGGTCAGAGGCAAATTGAAAGCTAAGCAGTGGTAATTCTAAGGATCTCCGGAGGAATAATAGAGATGTCTCCTACGTTACCCGTAATATGTGGAAGTATCGACGTAATTTCATAGAGTCATTCGGTCTGAATGCTACAGGAAGAACATAAGCCAGATGACGGAACGGGGAGACCTAGGGTGTAGAAGATCGTAGCATGAGTGATTCGGCAGATTTGGATTACTATATATCCACTCATATGGTGCTTCATCATACGATTCATATAATATCCATCTGTCTAGATATCATCATATACATCCAGAAAGCCGTATGCTTTGGAAGAAGCTTGTACGGTTTGGGAAGGGATTTTAAAAAATAAAAAAGAAGAATCTACTTCAACCGATATGTCCTTAGGCACGGCCATACATAACATAGAAATAACACTTGGAAAGGGTGGACAATTAGCTAGGGCAGCAGGTACTGTAGCGAAACTGATTGCAAAAGAGGGGAAATCGGCCACATTAAGATTACCATCTGGGGAGGTTCGTTTGGTATCCAAAAACTGCTCAGCAACAGTCGGACAAGTAGGTAATGTTGGGGTGAACCAGAAAAGTTTGGGTAGAGCCGGATCTAAGTGTTGGCTAGGTAAGCGTCCTGTAGTAAGAGGAGTAGTTATGAATCCTGTAGACCATCCCCATGGAGGTGGTGAAGGGAGGGCCCCCATTGGTAGAAAAAGACCCACAACCCCTTGGGGTTATCCCGCGCTTGGAAGAAGAAGTAGGAAAAGGAATAAATATAGTGATAGTTTTATTCTTCGTCGCCGTAAATAGGAATATATGTTTTGTTTCTTCGCCTTTCATTGCATTTTTAAATAGGAAAAGGGAGTAATCGGCTGTGGCGCGTTCACTAAAAAAAAATCCTTTTGTAGCTAATCATTTATTGGGAAAAATGGAGAAGCTCAACATGAGGGAGGAGAAAGAGATAATAGTCACTTGGTCCCGGGCATCTACCATTATACCCACAATGATCGGTCATACAATTGCTATTCACAATGGAAAGGAGCATTTACCTATTTATATAACAGATCGTATGGTGGGTCACAAATTGGGAGAATTCGCACCTACTCTCACTTTCCGGGGGCATGCGAGAAACGATAATAGATCTCGTCGGTAATAAAGTGAAATGGGTGCTCATCATTCATTGGTAGGAGGTGGAACTTTATGATAAAGGGAAAATCGCGTACAGAAGTCAAAGCTTTAGCTCAATATATATGTATGTCTGCTCACAAAGCGAGAAGAGTAATTGATCAGATTCGTGGGCGTTCCTATGAACAAACACTTATGATACTAGAACTCATGCCTTATCGAGCATCTTATCCCATCTTCAAATTAGTTTATTCTGCAGCAGCAAATGCTAGTCACAATAAGGGTTTGAACGAAGCTGATTCATTCATTAGTAAAGCCGAAGTCAATGGAGGTGTTATCGTGAAAAAGTGCAAACCTCGAGCTCGGGGACGCAGTTATCCGATAAAAAGACCCACCTGTCATATAACTATTGTATTGAATAAGAGATCTAATTTAACAAAAAAATAGCCTTTTCTTTTGACTTTGATTTGATAGATCAAGCCTTCTTAATATTTAGAAAGAAAATATGCATATATAAATTAGATAGATATGGGACAAAAAATAAATCCACTTGGTTTCAGACTTGGTACAACCCAAAGTCATCATTGCCTTTGGTTCGCACAACCAAAAAATTATTCCGGGGGTCTCCAGGAAGATGAAAAAATACGGGATTGTATCAAGAATTATGTACAAAAACATATGAGAGTATCCTCAGGTTTCGAAGGAATTGCGCGTATAGGGATTCAAAAAAAAATCGATCTGATCCAGGTCATAATCCATATTGGATTCCCCCATTTTTTAATAGAGGGTCGAGCCCGAGGAATCGAAGAATTACAGATCAATGTACAAAAAAAGTTAAATTCTGTGAACCGGAGACTCAACATTGCTATCACAAGAGTTGCAAAACCGTATGGACAACCCACTATTCTTGCAGAATATATAGCTCTACAATTAAAGAATAGAGTTTCGTTTCGAAAGGCAATGAAAAAGGCTATTGAATTAACTGAACAAGCGGACACAAAGGGAATTCAGGTACAAATTTCGGGGCGTATCAACGGAAAAGAAATTGCCCGTGTCGAATGGATCAGAGAAGGTAGGGTTCCCCTACAGACGATTCGAGCTAAAATCGATCATTGTTCCTATGCAGTTCGAACTATCTATGGGGTATTAGGCATCAAAATTTGGATATTTCTAGACGAGGAATAATGAATCTAGACGAGGAATAATGAATAATGGGCGCTTGCCATTTTATCCAGCGATAGGACAAAAAATGAGAAATTGTTTCATTCTTTTTTATTTTTCCGTTCAATCCAAAATGAGCAATTCTCAATTCTATAGGGTTGAATAAAAAATTTGATTGACCATTTGGTAGAATTGCTATGCTTAGTGTGTGACTCGTTGGTTTTTCTTTGGAGTTGGGATTCAAAGAAACAATGATCGGCCTCTAGTATGAACTAATAACCAGCTCATTGCTTCGTATTATCGAGATCCAAGGAACCAGTCACTATATGATGTATCGATCATATAGTTGTAGCAACTGAAATCTTTTTTCCATAAAGTAGAAATCAATCAAATTATGGATTATGAAGCAAAAATAGAGGGATGTGGATAAGTGGAAGGGTGAGAGAAAGAAAGAAGTAGAATAGTAATGATAGATTATTCCAATATGTATGGTCTATGAATCATCTCACAAAAGAAAAGGCAGTGTGATAAAGCATCAATACTGATTCGTCTAGAATTAGATGAATCCGGTTCATAGGAAAAATCAAAACAAAATAATAATTTAATTAATAATAAAGTAAAGAGCCTCGAGTCGATCTAGACTGAGGAGATTGACTCGGGAACGGATTTTTTTGGAGCTCCATTGCATAGTTCAGGCCTAGCCATTAATGGAGAAGCTATGGGAACGAAGGAACCTGTGACTGCAGAAGATTCTATTGAAAACGAATTTTAATGATTCATTGGATGGGATGGCGGAACGAGACAGGAACCAATTGATTTATTCTGAGTGGTCATGGGTGAACCCTTCGAATGAAGCAGATATTGAAAGAGTCAATATTCGCCCGCGAAACCCTTATTGGATTTTTGATTCCAAAATTTTGGAATATTCCGTAAAAATAAAAACAAGGATTCGTTATAAATGCATTATCTATAAATATACGTCTAGCTGTATATACAAGATAGACAGATTCCTACGTGACAGATTTAATTAAATATCAATGAATCTGATGATTCATTGTATTATTCATTAAATATACCTGGGTCTGTAATATTATTTATTGAACCCTTTCCTTTTATTCGCGAGGAGCTGGATGAGAAGAAATTTTCACGTCCGGTTCTGCAGTAGAGATGGGATTGAAAAACTACCATCAACTATAACCCCAAAAGAACCAGATTCCGTAAACAACATAGAGGAAGAATGAAGGGAATATCTTATCGAGGCAATCATATTTGTTTCGGTAGATACGCTCTTCAGGCACTTGAACCCGCTTGGATCACATCTAGACAAATAGAAGCAGGGCGGCGAGCAATGACACGATACGCGCGTCGTGGTGGAAGAATATGGGTACGTATATTTCCCGACAAACCCGTTACAGTAAGACCTACGGAAACACGTATGGGTTCGGGGAAGGGATCCCCCGAATATTGGGTATCTGTTGTTAAACCAGGTCGAATACTTTATGAAATGGGCGGAGTATCAGAAACTGTAGCCAGATCCGCTATTTCAATAGCTGCGTCCAAAATGCCTATACGAACTCAATTCGTTATTGCGGGATAGGGGTGTGCAACCAAAGGGATCCTTTTGATAAAAAAAAAAATGGAATCGCTGGTTTTTTATTTTTGGACAGAAACTATTTCTTTTTTCCTTCGCCTTTTGCATTGAAAGAAACGATTCAAAAAAAAAAATCATAATATGATTCAACCTCAGACCCATTTAAATGTAGCGGACAACAGCGGGGCTCGAGAACTGATGTGTATTCGAATCATAGGAGCTAGTAATCACCGATATGCTCATATCGGTGACGTTATTGTTGCTGTAATCAAAGAAGCAGTGCCCAACATGCCTCTGGAAAGATCAGAAGTGATCAGAGCTGTAATTGTACGTACATGTAAAGAACTCAAACGTGACAACGGTATGATAATACGATATGATGACAATGCAGCAGTTGTCATTGATCAAGAAGGAAATCCAAAAGGAACGCGAGTTTTTGGTGCGATCGCTCGGGAATTAAGACAGTTAAATTTCACTAAGATAGTCTCATTAGCTCCCGAGGTATTATAAATGCAATGCTAGTAGATGAGACCATAGTATGGTATCTGAAATAGATCCATTAGTAGATTGTGTCTCACGCATATACCTTTAATATTTAAAAATTTTAAAAATTGTATTTTTTATTGAATAAATATTTCATAAATAAATAATCAAATAATCAAAATAAAGAAAAAAAAAAAACAGAACATGTTGATTATATCAAAGCCAGGAAGCACTAATAATTAGGGTTCGTCATGGGTAGGGATACTATTGCCGATATAATAACTTCTATAAGAAATGCTGACATGGGTACAAAAGGAATGGTTCGAATAGCATCTACTAATATCACGGAAAATATTGTTAAAATACTTCTACGAGAAGGTTTTATTGAAAACGTTAGGAAACATCGGGAAAGCAACAAATATTTCTTGGTTTCAACCCTGCGGCATAGAAGGAATAGGAAAGGAACATATAGAAATATTTTAAAGCGTATCAGCAGACCCGGTCTACGAATTTATTCAAACTATCAAGGAATTCCTAGGATCTTAGGTGGAATGGGGGTTGTAATTCTTTCTACTTCTCGAGGTATAATGACAGATCGAGAAGCTCGAATAGAAGGAATTGGAGGAGAAATTTTGTGTTATATATGGTAATCCTTCTCGTATTCGAATTTTATCCGTAACTTCCTATTTATGAAATGAAAAAGAGAGGAAAGGTTGGTTGTCTAATACCACCCCTCCTCCATTAGTTGATACTTCAAGGAGGTTACCTGGAATGAAAGAACAAAAATGGATTCATGAAGGTTTAATTACTGAATCACTTCCCAACGGTATGTTCCGGGTTCGCTTAGATAATGAAGACCTGATTCTAGGTTATGTTTCGGGGAGGATCCGACGTAGTTTTATACGGATATTACCAGGAGATAGAGTGAAAATCGAAGTAAGTCGTTATGATTCAACCAGGGGGCGTATAATTTATAGACTTCGCAACAAAGATTCGAACGATTAGGTGGCTTTTTTTAAACATTCCTTTCATGGGGATCAATTTCGAGATTCAAAAAAAAAAATGCAAGAGACTTATTTTCTTCCAATGAGTAGATTCGGAATTAAGGTAAGGAATGACAAACATGAAAATAAGGGCCTCTGTTCGTAAGATTTGTGAAAAATGTCGACTGATCCGTAGGCGGGGACGAATTATAGTAATTTGTCCCAATCCTAGACATAAACAGAGACAGGGGTAATCTTTCTAAAAGGGGACTATCTAAGGGACCCATGTACAAACAAAATAAGGGATCTGTTTTGACATGAAATGGATATATCCGTATATCTCTAACTCATATTTATAAGATGATAAAATATGACAAAACCTATACCAAGAATTGGTTTACGTAGGAATGGACGTATTGGTTTACGTAAGAATGGACGTAGAATATCAAAAGGAGTTATTCATGTTCAAGCGAGTTTCAACAATACCATTGTGACTGTTACAGATGTACGGGGTCGGGTTGTTTCTTGGTCCTCCGCGGGTACTTGTGGATTCAGAGGCGCAAGAAGAGGGACACCATTTGCTGCTCAAACCGCAGCAGGAAATGCTATTCGTACAGTAGTGGATCAGGGTATGCAACGAGCAGAAGTTATGATAAAGGGCCCCGGTCTCGGAAGAGATGCAGCATTACGAGCCATTCGTAGAAGTGGTATACTATTAAGTTTCGTACGTGACGTAACTCCTATGCCACATAATGGATGTAGACCGCCTAAAAAAAGGCGCGTATAGAGGAAAAGATTCCAAGAGAAATAAATGATTCAATGATCTGATCAAATCAGAATATTAGTATGGTTCGAGAGGAAATAGCAGTATCCACTCGGACACTACAGTGGAAGTGTGTTGAATCCAGAGCAGACAGTAAACGTCTTTATTATGGCCGTTTCGTTCTGTCCCCGCTTATGAAAGGTCAAGCAGATACAATAGGTATCGCGATGCGAAGGGCTTTACTTGGAGAAATAGAAGGAACCTGTATCACACGTGCAAAATCTGAGAAGGTACCGCATGAATATTCTACGATAGTAGGTATTGAAGAATCAG